GCTAGTGTAGCTTAACTAAAGCATAACACTGAAGATGTTAAGATGGACCCTAGAAAGTCCCGCAAGCACAAAGGCTTGGTCCTGACTTTTCTATCAACTCTAGCTAAACTTACACATGCAAGTATCCGCCCACCTGTGAGAATGCCCTCAGTTCCCTATTCGGGAACAAGGAGCTGGTATCAGGCACATCTAAACTAAGCCCACGACACCTTGCTCAGCCACACCTCCAAAGGAACCCAGCAGTGATAAACATTAAGCCATAAGTGAAAACTTGACTTAGTTAAGGCTAATATAGGGCCGGTAAAACTCGTGCCAGCCACCGCGGTTATACGAGTTGGCCCAAGTTGACAGACAACGGCGTAAAGAGTGGTTAAGGAAAATAAAAACTAAAGCCGAACACCTTCAAAGCTGTCATACGCTCCCGAAGATATGAAGCCCAACCACGAAAGTGACTTTACACTACCTGAACCCACGAAAGCTAAGAAACAAACTGGGATTAGATACCCCACTATGCTTAGCCCTAAACATTGATTACATATTACACCAAACATCCGCCCGGGTATTACGAACATCAGTTTAAAACCCCAAGGACTTGGCGGTGCTTAACATCCACCTAGAGGAGCCTGTTCTAGAACCGATAATCCCCGTTCAACCTCACCCTCCCTTGTTCCTTCCCGCCTGTATACCTCCGTCGTCAGCTTACCCTGTGAAGGTCCAATAGTAAGCAAGATTGGCACATCCCCTAATACGTCAGGTCAAGGTGCAGCGCATGAGAGGGGAAGAAATGGGCTACATTCGCTAAAATAGCGAACACGAATGATGCATTGAAACATGCAACTGAAGGAGGATTTAGCAGTAAGAAGGAAGTAGAGTGTCCTACTGAAACCGGCTCTAAAGCGCGCACACACCGCCCGTCACCCTCCCCTAAAACCATAAATCCCCTAATTAAAACAATAAATCCTACAAAGGAGAGGAAAGTCGTAACATGGTAAGCGTACCGGAAGGTGCGCTTGGAAAAACCAGAGTGTAGCTTAGACAGAAAAGCATCTCCCTTACACTGAGAAGCCACCCGTGCAAATCGAGTCACCCTGACGCCCATCAGCTAGCCCCACCCTTAAATTTCAATAAACCACTATTATTTAACCCCAAAAACACAAAATATAACTAAATCAAACCATTTTTCCATCCAAGTACGGGCGACGGAAAAGAAACCCGAGGAGCAATAGAGAAAGTACCGCAAGGGAACGCTGAAAGAGAAATGAAATAAACCAGTAAAGCCTAAAAAAGCAGAGATTTTTCCTCGTACCTTTTGCATCATGATTTAGCCAGAATCCTTTAAGCAAAGAGAACTTTAGTTTAAAACCCCGAAACTGAGTGAGCTACTCCAAGACAGCCTAAAAATAGGGCGAACCCGTCTCTGTGGCAAAAGAGTGGGATGAGCTTCGAGTAGAGGTGACAGACCTATCGAACTCAGTTATAGCTGGTTGCCTGTGAATTGGATAGAAGTTCAGCCTCCCGGCTTCTCCCTTCACCCCAACATGGTTTTCAACTATACCTAATGATACAAGAGAAACCGCGAGAGTTAGTCAAAGGAGGAACAGCTCCTTTGAACAAAGACACAACTTTACCAGGAGGGTAAAGATCATAATATCCAAGGCAAAATGTTTTAGTGGGCCTAAAAGCAGCCATCCTAATAGAAAGCGTTAAAGCTCAAACATACCCCATTCCCCCATATCCTGATAACTTAATCTAAACCCCCTAATCCTACCAGGCCGCCCCATGCAATACATGGGGGCGACTATGCTAATATGAGTAATAAGAGAGCCTAAAAAGCTCTCTCCCTGCACACGCGTAAATCGGAACGGACCAACCACCGAGCATTAACGGCCCCAAACGAAGAGGGTACTGGATATATACTAATCAAACTAGAAATTCATCCAGCATATTACCGTTGACCCCACACAGGTGTGCTATTAAGGAAAGACCAAAAGAAAGAGAAGGAACTCGGCAAACACTTCAAGCCTCGCCTGTTTACCAAAAACATCGCCTCTTGCAAAACCAAAGAATAAGAGGTCCCGCCTGCCCGGTGACAATTAAAGTTTAACGGCCGCGGTATTTTGACCGTGCAAAGGTAGCGTAATCACTTGTCTTTTAAATGAAGACCCGTATGAATGGCATAACGAGGGCTTAACTGTCTCCTCTTTCTAGTCAATGAAATTGATCTTCCCGTGCAGAAGCGGGAATAATTACATAAGACGAGAAGACCCTATGGAGCTTTAGACACTAAGACAGACCATGTTAATCAACTCTAAACAAAGAATCAAACTAAATGATACCCTGTCCTACTGTCTTCGGTTGGGGCGACCATGGGGAAACACAAAACCCCCACGCGGAATGAGAGGACTAACCCTATACCTCACCCTCCCACAATTAAGAGTTACAACTCTAACCAACAGAACTTCTGACCAAACATGATCCGGCAATGCCGATCAACGAACCAAGTTACCCTAGGGATAACAGCGCAATCCCCTTTTAGAGTCCATATCGACAAGGGGGTTTACGACCTCGATGTTGGATCAGGACATCCTAATGGTGCAGCCGCTATTAAGGGTTCGTTTGTTCAACGATTAAAGTCCTACGTGATCTGAGTTCAGACCGGAGTAATCCAGGTCAGTTTCTATCTATGAAATGATCTTTTCTAGTACGAAAGGACCGAAAAGAAGAGGCCCATGCCCAAGGTACGCCTCCCCCTCACCTAATGAAAACATATAAAATAGGTAAAAGGGCATACTCCCTTATGCCTTAGAAAACGGCATGTTAGAGTGGCAGAGCCCGGTAATTGCAAAAGGCCTAAGCCCTTTAAACAGAGGTTCAAGTCCTCTCCCTAACTATGACCTCAACACTTATCACTTACATTATTAACCCGCTAGCTCTAATCGTACCAGTTCTACTAGCCGTCGCTTTCCTCACCTTAATCGAACGAAAAGTTCTTGGCTACATACAATTACGAAAAGGCCCAAACATCGTTGGACCATATGGCCTCCTCCAACCAATCGCTGACGGAGTAAAACTATTTATTAAAGAACCAGTACGGCCCTCAACCTCCTCCCCTGTTCTATTTCTCCTCGCCCCAACTCTAGCCCTCACCCTGGCCCTCACCCTTTGAATACCCATACCCCTGCCCTACCCAATAGCTGATCTCAACCTGGGTATCCTTTTTATCCTAGCACTATCAAGCCTAGCAGTGTACTCAATTCTAGGCTCCGGGTGAGCCTCAAACTCAAAGTACGCCTTGGTGGGAGCACTACGAGCCGTTGCTCAAACTATTTCATATGAAGTCAGCCTTGGCCTCATTATTCTGAATATTATTATTTTTACAGGTGGCTTCACCCTCCAAACCTTTAACGTTGCCCAAGAAGGAATCTGATTGCTTTTGCCCGCTTGACCCCTAGCTGCAATATGATACATTTCAACATTAGCAGAAACAAACCGAGCCCCTTTTGACCTAACCGAAGGAGAATCAGAACTAGTATCAGGCTTTAACGTAGAGTATGCAGGCGGCCCCTTCGCCCTGTTTTTCCTAGCAGAATATGCCAACATTCTTCTCATAAATACACTATCTGCAACACTATTTCTAGGAGCCTCACATATACCCAACATTCCAGAACTTACCGCTTTTAACCTAATGACCAAGGCAGCCCTCCTATCAATTGTCTTCCTGTGAGTACGAGCCTCCTATCCGCGTTTCCGCTACGACCAGCTTATGCATTTAATCTGAAAAAACTTCCTACCACTCACCCTAGCATTAGTCATTTGACACCTCGCACTCCCAATTGCACTTGCCGGATTGCCTCCCCAGCTATAACTGGAGCTGTGCCTGAATTAAAGGGCCACTTTGATAGAGTGAATTATGAGGGTTAAAATCCCTCCAACTCCTTAGAAAGAAGGGACTTGAACCCTACCTGAAGAGATCAAAACTCTTAGTGCTTCCACTACACCACTTCCTAGTAAAGTCAGCTAATTAAGCTATTGGGCCCATACCCCAAACATGTAGGTGAAAATCCTTCCTGTACTAATGAACCCTTACATTTTAGCCATCCTCTTATTTGGCTTAGGCCTGGGAACTACCCTTACATTCGCAAGTTCACATTGACTCCTTGCCTGAATAGGACTAGAGATTAATACTCTCGCCATCATTCCCCTCATATCACAGCACCACCACCCCCGGGCAGTCGAAGCAACTACCAAATACTTTCTTACCCAAGCTACAGCAGCCGCCATATTACTCTTTGCAAGCACCACCAATGCCTGACTTACCGGGCAATGGGACATCCAACAAATAACACATCCGCTCCCTACTACTATAATCATCCTAGCCCTTGCCCTAAAAATTGGTTTAGCACCAATACACTCATGACTTCCAGAAGTACTCCAAGGACTTGACCTCACAACTGGACTCATCATGTCCACTTGACAAAAACTAGCCCCATTTGCCCTACTTCTACAAATCCACCCTAACAACCCAACAACCCTAATTATCCTCGGAATTACATCAACCTTAGTTGGAGGCTGAGGAGGTTTAAATCAAACGCAACTGCGCAAAATCTTAGCCTACTCCTCCATCGCCCACCTAGGTTGAATGACACTAGTACTACAATTCTCACCCTCTCTTGCACTCCTAAACCTAATTGTATACTTCATTATAACCTTCTCAACCTTCCTCGTATTTAAACTTAATAAAACAACAAACATTAATTCACTAGCTACCTCCTGAACCAAAACACCTATACTTATAGCCTTAACCCCCCTCATCCTCCTCTCCCTAGGAGGCCTTCCTCCATTCACAGGCTTCATACCAAAATGACTGATCCTTCAAGAACTGACCAAACAAAATCTTCCCCTCCTAGCCACCTTCGCCGCATTAACAGCTCTTCTCAGCCTCTACTTCTACCTACGACTCTGCTACGCAATGACCCTCACGATTTCCCCCAACAATCTTACAGGCACTGCCCCCTGACGATTCTCCTCCCCCCAGCTTACTCTTCCACTAGCCGTTTCCACATCAGGTACAATTTTACTCCTCCCTCTTACCCCCTCCATTACTGCTCTCCTATCTTTCTAAGAGACTTAGGATAACACAAGACCAAGAGCCTTCAAAGCTCTAAGCGGGAGTGAAAATCTCCCAGTCCCTGATAAGACTTGCGGGGCATTAACCCACAGCTCCTGCATGCAAAACAGACACTTTAATTAAGCTAAAGCCTTCCTAGACAGGCAGGCCTCGATCCTACAAACTCTTAGTTAACAGCTAAGCGCCCAAACCAGCGAGCATCTATCTACTTTCCCCCGCCTAGCCTCAATACAGCCAAATAGGCGGGGGAAAGCCCCGGCAGGTAACTAGCCTGCTACTTCAGATTTGCAATCTGATATGTAAAACACCACGAAGCTTGGTAAAAAGAGGATTCAAACCTCTGTCTATGGGGCTACAATCCACCGCTTAAACGCTCAGCCATCTTACCTGTGGCAATCACACGCTGATTTTTCTCAACTAACCATAAAGACATCGGCACCCTCTATCTAGTATTCGGTGCTTGAGCCGGAATAGTAGGAACAGCTTTAAGCCTACTTATCCGAGCAGAGCTAAGTCAACCCGGCGCCCTCCTAGGAGATGACCAAATTTATAACGTAATCGTTACAGCCCATGCCTTCGTGATGATTTTCTTTATAGTAATGCCAATTATGATTGGAGGCTTTGGAAATTGACTTATTCCACTAATGATCGGAGCCCCCGATATGGCATTCCCTCGGATGAATAACATGAGTTTTTGACTCCTCCCTCCCTCTTTCCTTCTCCTACTCGCCTCCTCAGGAGTAGAAGCAGGTGCTGGAACCGGTTGAACGGTGTACCCACCCTTAGCTGGTAATCTTGCCCATGCAGGAGCGTCTGTTGATTTAACTATTTTCTCTCTTCATTTAGCTGGTATCTCATCAATTCTAGGGGCAATCAACTTCATTACAACAGTAATCAACATGAAACCCCATGCCGTCTCTATATACCAAATTCCACTATTTGTCTGAGCCGTCCTAATTACAGCTGTCCTTCTGCTCCTCTCACTTCCTGTCTTAGCTGCCGGCATTACAATACTTTTAACCGATCGAAACTTAAACACTGCCTTCTTCGATCCAGCCGGGGGAGGAGACCCCATCCTATACCAACATCTTTTCTGGTTCTTCGGTCACCCAGAAGTATACATTTTAATCCTCCCAGGTTTCGGTATAATCTCACATATTGTTGCCTACTACTCTGGTAAAAAAGAACCTTTCGGATACATAGGAATGGTATGAGCTATGATGGCAATCGGCCTACTTGGCTTTATTGTCTGAGCTCATCACATGTTCACAGTAGGAATGGACGTTGACACTCGTGCTTATTTTACATCAGCTACAATAATTATCGCAATTCCCACAGGTGTAAAAGTCTTCAGCTGACTCGCAACCCTTCACGGAGGAAGCATTAAATGAGAAACTCCAATACTATGAGCCCTCGGTTTCATCTTCCTTTTTACAGTTGGAGGTCTGACTGGAATCGTTCTAGCAAACTCATCGCTAGATATTGTTCTCCACGACACCTACTATGTAGTAGCCCACTTCCACTACGTCCTATCTATGGGTGCTGTGTTTGCTATCGTTGCTGGCTTCGTACACTGATTCCCCCTATTTACAGGTTACACCTTACACAGCACATGAACAAAAATCCATTTCGGAATCATGTTTGCCGGTGTTAACCTGACATTCTTCCCACAGCATTTCCTAGGACTAGCCGGTATGCCTCGACGATACTCAGACTACCCAGACGCCTACACCCTATGAAATACAATCTCCTCTATTGGATCACTAGTATCCCTCGTAGCCGTAATCATGTTCCTCTTCATTATTTGAGAAGCTTTTACTGCAAAACGAGAAGTAATATCAGTTGAACTAACCTCTACAAATGTAGAATGATTACATGGCTGCCCTCCACCTTACCACACATTTGAAGAACCAGCCTTCGTTCAAATCCGATCAAACTAACGAGAAAGGGGGGAGTTGAACCCCCATTAATTGGGTTCAAGCCAATCACATAACCGCTCTGTCACCTTCTTTATAAGACACTAGTAAAAAGTATTACACTGCCTTGTCAAGGCAAAATTGCGGGTTAAAGCCCCGCGTGTCTTGTTCTTATAATGGCACATCCCTCTCAACTAGGATTTCAAGATGCAGCTTCACCCTTAATAGAAGAACTACTCCATTTCCATGACCATGCTTTAATAATCGTTTTTTTAATCAGCACACTAGTTCTATACATTATTGTAGCAATAGTCACCGCTAAATTTACAGACAAACTCATTCTAGACTCACAGGAAATCGAAATTATTTGAACTGTTCTCCCAGCAATCATTCTTATCCTCATCGCCCTTCCATCCCTTCGAATTCTTTATCTTATAGACGAAATCAATGATCCCCATTTAACAATTAAAGCCATAGGACATCAATGATACTGAAGCTATGAATACACAGACTACGAAGACCTAGGATTTGACTCCTACATGATTCCTACACAAGATTTAACCCCCGGCCAATTCCGTCTCCTAGAAGCAGACCACCGAATAGTAATTCCCGTCGACTCCCCTGTTCGAGTCCTTATCTCTGCTGAAGATGTTCTCCACTCCTGAGCCGTCCCCTCCCTTGGTGTAAAAGTTGATGCTGTACCCGGCCGACTAAATCAAACTACCTTTATCGTTAACCGACCCGGAGTCTTCTATGGACAATGCTCTGAAATCTGCGGAGCTAACCACAGCTTCATACCAATCGTAGTCGAAGCAGTCCCTCTCGAACACTTTGAAAACTGAACATCACTAATGGTTGAAGACGCCTCGCTAAGAAGCTAAACAGGTTTAAAGCGTTAGCCTTTTAAGCTAAAGACTGGTGATTACCAACCACCCTTAGCGACATGCCACAACTCGACCCCGCACCATGATTCTTAATTCTTTCCTTCTCATGACTAATCTTCCTCATTGTCATCCCCCCAAAAGTAATAGCCCATAACTTCCCTAATGAACCTACCCTACAAAGTGCCCAAAAACCTAAAACCGAGGCATGAGACTGACCATGACACTAAGCTTCTTTGACCAATTCATAAGCCCGGTCTATATAGGAATTCCTCTAATAGCACTAGCCCTAACACTACCCTGAATTCTCTATCCTACCCCCTCAACCCGATGACTAAATAACCGTTTACTAACACTTCAGGGTTGATTTATTAATCGATTCACTCAACAGCTCCTTCTTCCTATCAATACAGGCGGCCACAAATGAGCAGTAATTCTAACATCCTTAATAATTTTCTTAATTTCTCTTAACATGCTTGGCCTCCTCCCTTACACCTTTACCCCTACCACACAACTATCACTAAACATAGGACTTGCAGTCCCTCTCTGATTAGCAACAGTTATTATTGGTATACGAAACCAACCAACCCACGCCCTAGGACACCTTCTACCAGAAGGGACCCCCACCCTATTAATCCCTGTTCTTATTATCATCGAAACAATTAGCCTATTCATTCGCCCGCTAGCCCTAGGTGTCCGACTGACAGCTAACCTCACAGCTGGTCACCTACTAATTCAGCTAATCGCCACAGCCGCCTTCGTTCTTCTTCCTTTAATGCCTACCGTTGCTATCTTAACAGCCATTCTCCTATTCCTGCTAACCCTTCTAGAAGTTGCCGTGGCCATGATTCAAGCATATGTCTTCGTCCTTCTTCTCAGCCTCTACCTACAAGAGAACGTCTAATGGCCCATCAAGCACATCCATACCACATAGTTGACCCCAGCCCCTGACCCCTAACGGGTGCCGTTGCCGCCCTTCTCATGACATCTGGCCTTGCTATCTGATTTCACTTTCACTCCACTGTTCTGATAACACTAGGCACTGCCCTTCTCATTTTGACGATCTGCCAGTGATGACGAGACGTTGTTCGAGAAGGAACATTTCAAGGACACCACACACCCCCTGTTCAAAAAGGACTCCGATATGGAATAATCCTGTTCATCACATCAGAAGTCTTATTCTTTCTAGGATTCTTCTGAGCTTTCTACCACTCAAGCCTAGCCCCTACACCTGAACTAGGAGGCTACTGACCCCCAGCAGGCATCACTGCTTTAGACCCATTCGAAGTGCCACTCCTTAATACAGCTGTCCTTCTTGCTTCAGGGGTAACAGTCACCTGAGCCCACCACAGCATTATAGAAACAAAACGAAAACAAGCTATCCAGTCCCTAGCACTTACAATTCTTCTAGGGGGTTACTTTACATTCCTACAAGCTATAGAATACCATGAAGCCCCCTTTACAATTGCAGACGGAGTCTATGGCGCCACATTCTTCGTAGCTACCGGCTTCCACGGACTCCATGTACTCATTGGCTCTACATTCCTTGCCGTTTGTCTCCTTCGCCAAATTCGTCACCACTTTACATCTAACCATCACTTTGGATTCGAAGCCGCTGCTTGATACTGACATTTCGTAGATGTAGTATGACTATTCCTATACATCTCTATCTATTGATGAGGATCCTAATCTTTCTAGTACTAAAGCAAGTATGAGTGACTTCCAATCACTGGGTCTTGGTTAAAATCCAAGGAAAGATAATGAATCTAGTTACTACTATAATTATAATTGCCGTAGTATTGTCACTTATTTTGGCCATTGTTTCTTTCTGACTACCTCAGATAAGCCCCGACCATGAAAAACTCTCTCCATATGAATGCGGTTTTGATCCACTTGGAACAGCCCGCCTGCCATTCTCCCTACGATTTTTTCTAGTGGCCATCCTCTTCCTTCTTTTTGACCTAGAAATTGCCCTACTCCTCCCCCTCCCATGAGGCGATCAGTTAGAAACTCCACTACTAACATTCTTCTGAGCTGCCCTAGTATTGACCCTCCTCACCCTTGGCCTAATCTACGAATGAATACAAGGAGGCCTAGAATGGGCCGAATAGGTAGTTAGTTTAAAAAAAACATTTGATTTCGGCTCAAAAGCTTGTGGTTTAAGTCCGCAACTACCTAATGTCACCCGTCCACTTCGCCTTTTCATCAACTTTCATTTTAGGACTTACAGGACTTACCCTCCACCGATACCACCTTCTCTCCGCCCTCCTATGCTTAGAAGGCATAATACTCTCCCTCTTCATCGCCCTCTCCTTGTGAACCTTGCAACTAGACTCCACAAGCTTTTCAGCATCCCCCATACTTCTCCTTGCATTCTCAGCATGTGAAGCAAGCGCAGGCCTCGCTTTACTAGTAGCCACTGCCCGCACCCACGGCTCCGACCGCCTGCAAAACCTAAACCTGTTACAATGCTAGAAATCCTAATCGCAACCTTCATACTTGTCCCCGTCACCTGAATAATTCCTGCTAAATGACTTTGACCCGCAACCACCCTTCACAGCTTTATTATTGCGCTAGCTAGTCTCCCATTACTAATAAAATTTCCTACATCAGGCTGAGCCTCCGTCAATACCTTCATAGCCCTGGACATGCTTTCAACCCCCCTACTAATTTTGACCTGCTGACTCCTCCCCCTCATAATTCTTGCAAGCCAGAACCACACCGCCCATGAACCTCTCAACCGACAACGCATGTTCATCACACTTCTTATTCTTCTACAATTTTTCCTTATCTTAGCCTTCTCCGCAACTGATATTATCTTATTCTATATCGCATTCGAAGCCACCCTGATCCCCACACTAATTATCATCACCCGCTGAGGTAATCAAACCCAACGCCTTAATGCCGGAGTTTACCTACTATTTTACACCCTCGGAGCCTCCTTACCTCTCCTCATCGCCCTATTAATCTATTTTAACGGAACAGGCACCCTATCCCTCGTGGCCCTATCACACCTAGAAGAGTTTACCCTTAAATCCTTCATAGACAAAGTCTGATGGGTAGCATTTTTTATAGCTTTTCTAGTAAAAATACCACTTTATGGGGTCCACCTTTGACTTCCTAAAGCACACGTCGAAGCCCCAGTTGCAGGATCAATAGTCCTCGCCGCTGTTCTCCTAAAACTTGGAGGTTACGGGATGATACGAGTTATACCCCTGCTATCACCACTAGATGAAAAATTAAGCTATCCCTTTATTATCTTTGCATTATGAGGAATTATTATATCAAGCACAGTCTGCTTACGCCAAACAGACCTAAAAGCACTCATTGCTTACTCATCAGTCAGTCACATGGGTCTCGTCGCAGGCGGTATTCTAATCAATACACCCTGAGGTTTCACTGGAGCTCAAATCCTAATAATTGCCCATGGACTAACATCCTCCGCCCTTTTCTGCTTAGCAAATACCAACTACGAACGAGCCCACTCCCGAACTATACTTCTCATTCGAGGCCTACAAGTAATTCTTCCACTAATAACAACATGGTGATTTATTGCCAGCTTAGGAAACCTAGCTCTCCCACCTCTCCCTAACCTTATAGGAGAATTAATAATTATCATCTCTTTATTTAACTGATCTTGATGAACTCTTATACTAACAGGAACAGGAACCCTTCTCACTGCAGGATACTCCCTATACATGTTCCTTATGACCCAACGAGGCCCACTCCCAGCGCACGCTACCGCACTAGAACCCTCACACACCCGAGAACATTTACTTATCTTTCTTCACCTCCTCCCCCTTATTCTCCTCATTATCAAACCAGAACTGATCTGAGGCTGAACTGCTTGTAGATATAGTTTAAAAAAAACATTAGATTGTGATTCTAAAAACAGAGGTTAAAGCCCTCTTATCCACCGAGAGAGGCTCGCAGCAACAGATACTGCTAATTTCTGCGACCATGGTTAAACTCCCTGGCTCACTCGAAGTGCTCCTAAAGGATAACAGCTCATCCGTTGGTCTTAGGAACCAAAAACTCTTGGTGCAAATCCAAGTAGTAGCTATGCACCCCACCTCACTACTAATATCATCAAGCCTTATTCTTATTTTATTCCTTCTAACCTACCCACTACTCACAACTTTTACCCCCCACCCTAAACACCCCGATTGAGCCATCACCCACGTTAAGACAGCGGTTAAACTAGCATTCTTCATTAGCCTACTTCCCCTATTTATTTACTTCAATGAAGGCCTTGAAGTAATTGTTACCAACTGAAATTGAATAAATACTAACACCTTTGACGTAAATATCAGCCTTAAGTTCGACCATTATTCGATTATCTTTACCCCAATTGCCCTTTACGTAACATGGTCAATTTTGGAATTTGCATCATGATATATGCACGCCGATCCCTACATAAACCGCTTCTTCAAGTACCTCTTAGTCTTCCTCATCGCCATAATTATCCTAGTTACAGCAAATAATATATTTCAACTTTTTATTGGCTGAGAAGGAGTAGGAATTATATCTTTCCTCCTCATCGGTTGATGATATGGCCGGGCAGACGCCAACACCGCAGCCCTCCAAGCAGTCCTCTATAACCGTGTCGGAGATATTGGTTTAATCTTCACCATAGCATGGATAGCAACAAACCTTAACTCCTGAGAATTACAACAAATATTCGCAACAGCCAAAGACTTTGACCTAACATTTCCCCTCCTCGGACTAATCATCGCCGCAACTGGAAAATCAGCCCAGTTTGGACTTCATCCATGACTTCCCTCTGCAATAGAGGGTCCTACACCGGTCTCTGCCCTACTGCACTCCAGCACCATGGTCGTTGCAGGAATTTTTCTTCTAATTCGTACAAGCCCCTTATTAGAAAATAACCAGACTGCCCTAACTATCTGCTTATGTCTTGGAGCTCTAACAACCCTATTTACCGCCACCTGTGCATTAACCCAAAATGATATCAAAAAAATCGTAGCCTTCTCCACATCCAGTCAGCTAGGCCTAATAATAGTAACTATTGGACTTAACCAACCACAACTAGCCTTCCTCCACATCTGCACACACGCTTTCTTTAAAGCAATGCTATTCCTATGCTCTGGTTCAATTATTCACAGCCTAAATGACGAACAAGATATCCGAAAAATAGGAGGATTGCACAACCTGGCCCCCTTTACCTCTTCATGTCTTACCATTGGAAGTCTAGCCCTCACGGGAACCCCCTTCCTAGCCGGATTCTTCTCAAAAGACGCTATCATTGAAGCCCTCAATACATCGCACCTAAACGCCTGAGCCCTTACCCTAACTCTCCTAGCAACTTCATTCACAGCCATTTACAGCATACGAGTTGTTTTCTTTGTAGTCATGGGCCACCCCCGATTTAATTCACTCTCCCCCATTAACGAGAACAACCCAGCAGTAATTAACCCTATCAAACGACTCGCCTGAGGAAGCATTATTGCCGGCCTACTGATTACTTCCAATATTTTACCATTAAAAACACCCATCATAACTATGCCCCCACTACTTAAACTAGCCGCTCTTACAGTTACAATCCTGGGACTCCTTACCGCCTTAGAACTAGCATTCCTAACAAGCAAACAATTTAAACCAACCCCAAAACTTACTCCTCACCACTTCTCCAACATGCTAGGATTCTTCCCATCAATCATCCACCGTCTTACCCCAAAACTTAGCCTCATCCTTGGCCAAACTATTGCAACCCAAATAATCGACCAAATCTGACTAGAAAAAACAGGGCCAAAAGCTATCGCCTCAGCAAACCTCCCCCTAGTCTCCACCACAAGTAATATCCAACAAGGAATAATTAAAACTTACCTCTCACTCTTCCTACTCACCCTATCCCTCATAGTTCTCCTTGTAATTTATTAAACAACCCGAAGAGCCCCACGACTCAACCCACGAGTTAACTCCAGGACGACAAACAAAGTTAGTAATAGTACTCAAGCACTAATCATTAATATTCAACCACCCGAAGAATACATCAAAGCAACCCCACCTACATCCCCTCGAAACACAGAAAACTCCCCCAACTCATCCGCCGTTCCCCAAGAAGCTTCGTGCCACCCTCCTCAAAATAAACCAGACACTAAAGATACCCCGACCAGATATACTACCATGTAAACTAGGACTGACCGACTCCCTCAACTCTCAGGATATGGCTCAGCGGCAAGAGCTGTTGAATACGCAAATACTACCAACATTCCACCCAAATAAATTAAAAACAAGACCAAAGACAAGAAAGGGCCCCCATGTCCGACAAGCACACCACAACCAACCCCTGCTACTACTACCAAACCTAACGCTGCAAAATATGGAGACGGATTTGAAGCAACAGCAACCAACCCTAATACTAAAATGAATAAAAATAAATACATAAAGAAAGTCACAATTCCCGCCAGGACTCTAACCAGGAATAATGGCTTGAAAAACCATCGTTGTTATTCAACTACGAGAACCTTAATGACAAGTCTCCGAAAAACCCACCCCCTCTTAAAAATCGCAAATGGTGCACTAGTAGACCTCCCAGCCCCTTCCAACATTTCAGTTTGATGAAATTTTGGATCTCTCCTTGGACTCTGCTTAATCACTCAGATTCTTACAGGCCTATTCCTAGCTATGCATTATACATCTGATATCGCAACAGCTTTTACATCCGTCGCCCACATTTGCCGAGACGTCAACTATGGCTGACTCATCCGAAATATACATGCCAACGGTGCATCCTTCTTCTTCATCTGTATCTACCTTCACATCGGACGCGGCCTTTATTATGGGTCCTATCTTTATAAAGAAACATGAAATATTGGTGTCGTCCTTCTCCTGCTTCTCATAGGAACGGCCTTTGTAGGATACGTCCTTCCCTGAGGACAAATATCATTCTGAGGTGCCACAGTCATTACTAACCTCCTCTCGGCAGTACCCTATGTAGGAAACTCACTCGTCCAATGAATTTGAGGGGGCTTCTCCGTAGACAATGCCACTCTTACTCGATTCTTCGCCTTCCATTTCCTCCTTCCCTTCATCATCGCAGCCGCCACCTTACTACACTTATTGTTCCTCCACGAAACAGGGTCAAATAACCCCACAGGACTTAATTCAGATGCGGACAAAATCTCATTCCACCCTTACTTCTCCTACAAAGACCTCCTGGGGTTCGCGGCCCTCCTTATTGCTCTCACATCGCTAGCACTCTTTTCCCCCAACCTTCTCGGTGACCCAGATAACTTCACCCCCGCAAACCCCCTGGTAACCCCTCCACATATTAAGCCTGAGTGATATTTCCTATTTGCCTACGCCATTCTCCGTTCAATTCCTAACAAGCTAGGTGGAGTCCTAGCCCTTTTATTCTCAATCCTCATCCTAATGCTTGTTCCCCTTCTCCACACATCAAAACAACGAAGCTTAACCTTCCGGCCCCTTACACAATTACTATTCTGAACTCTCGTAGCAGATGTGGCAATCCTAACCTGAATCGGAGGAATACCTGTAGAACACCCCTTCATTATCATCGGACAAGTCGCTTCAGTCCTATATTTCCTCATCTTCCTTATCCTAATGCCCCTAGCAGGTTGAGCAGAAAATAAAGCCCTTGCATGATCCTGCACTAGTAGCTCAGCGTAGAGCGCCGGTCTTGTAAACCGGACGTCGGAGGTTAAACTCCTCCCTTTTGCTCAAAGAAAGGAGATTTCAACTCCTACCCCTAACTCCCAAAGCTAGGATTCTAGCATTAAACTATTCTCTGATGAATTTTTTATAATACATGTATGTATTTACACCATATACTTATAGTAAGGCATATAAGCCTATGTTTAAAAACATAATATTAATAATTAGACATAAAACCTATATCAGACATGAATATTCATTAATTAAATTTGACCTCCAGCACATACATAAACCATAAATATCCACAAATAAAAAACACTGCTTGAAACCAGAAGCTAACTAGGACGACCATAAAAAATCTCACAGACCAAACAACTGTAAAATTGACATTTAGAACGTGAAATCATGGAATAAAAACTGTAGTAAGAGCCTACCATCTTATGATTTCTAAATGATAACGGTTATTGATGGTCAGGGACAAAAATCGTGGGGGTCCCACTTAGTGAACTATTCCTGGCATTTGGTTCCTATTTCAGGTCCATTAACAGTACGATTCCCCATTCTTTCATCGACGCTTGCATAAGTTAATGGTGGAATTACATAATCCTCGTTACCCAACATGCCGGGCGTTACTTCCAGTGTGTAAGGGGTTTTCCTTTTTTGTCTTCCTTTCATTTTGCATTTCAGAGTGCACACGGTAACAAACAACAAGGTAGAACATTTCCTTGCGCGGAGTAATAATTAGTGAATGGTGGAAAGATTTTACAAAAGAACCACATAATTGGATATCAAGTGCATAATGAGTACATCATAATCTTCTACTTCCCCTAAAATCTCCTTGTTATCGCCCCGGCTTCCTCGCGTAGAAACCCCCCTACCCCCCTAAAACTCCTTAGATCTCTAATACTCCTGAAAACCCCCCGGAAACAGGAAAATCCCTAGAAGCTTTTTTCCTCAAAAATATGCCTTATTTATAATATTATAATATTGCATAT